AAAAAGGAAAGAGATCGAAAAGATCTTTTTCCTAAAATTCCAGTTTGGCTTTATTATACTCCCCCGCCAATGAATATTCTCATTCTATTGTTTTGTTCATTCAATTCCAATATCAAATATCGGGAGTCATGATTTGAATAAAAATTCTTATAGTATCATAGTATCACAATTTACACGGTGTATGATTAAAAAAAAAGAAAAGAAAGATGCTTTATAGAATGATTCCCATTTCAGTTGATTTTATTCAATTCAACGATTGACCAAAAGAAAATATTAATAAATAATAAATTGAATGGCCTTACCGCAACCAAATACTTATATTTATTTCTATGCAAGGCTTCGACCTAAAGAATTCGTCTATTTCGATTGTAGCCGTGTTAGATAATGATAAATAAAAGAAATAGACGAATTTACAAAAAACAAGAATTCATAAAAAATGGGGTGATTGGGAGAGGGGGACAGAATTGGGTATATGGGATCTAATGACTATAAGCCAACTCTTGTGTATATTTCCAAGAATGATTCTAGAATACGATCGACCTTAAGATACGTATAGTTTGAATCTAAGATATGAATAGTTGGTTTACGTTATGGAAGAAAGACATGTATATGTGATATTAGATATTGCTAGTTATATATCAACTAAAGATATATCGAATCCGCCCTACTATTGGGAACTTAGATAGAGATTCCAATAGAAATTCTTCGGTTTCGTCTTTGCCTGTAAAGTGAATATGAATGAGTAAAGCGATGAAATAAAGAAAACTAACGAACGAAGAATTCAAAAATCAAAATAAGGGGTTCGGAAAGAAGAAATGAAAGAACAAAACAAAAGTTGTGTGGATTCACAAAAATCCTGTGGATCGGAACTAAAAAAGAGATATCGAAATGTCTTTGATGGTTCAATAATAATATTATTACTTCAATTCCGAGTTCTTAGTTACTTCGATTGTATGAATCTTAGTGATGGAATAATTAAGTCATAATTCATTGGACGATTGTATCATTAACTATTTCTTTATTTTTGTGCGAGGAACTTATCATGAATCCACTGATTTCGGCCGCTTCCGTTATTGCCGCTGGGTTGGCTGTCGGGCTTGCTTCTATTGGACCTGGAGTTGGTCAAGGTACTGCTGCGGGTCAAGCTGTAGAAGGTATCGCGAGACAACCCGAAGCGGAGGGAAAAATACGAGGCACTTTATTGCTTAGTCTGGCTTTTATGGAAGCTTTAACAATTTATGGGCTGGTTGTAGCATTAGCACTTTTATTTGCGAATCCCTTTGTTTAATCCTATAAATAGGCTATTTTTTTGTCGTATTTAAAGACCCGCGTTCCTTTCCTGTTCGAATTATATCAAAGTTGAATTCCTACAATTACTTATTCGTTGAGACAATAATCCAGGAGAAGGCCTCATTTGAGGATGAGGAATTGGCATAAGCATGCCGAACAAACGAGGGTTTTCACAATTGACACGAGGCCAGGCCCCTAATTTTAATAAGGACGATTCTTATTGGGAATTTCCAATTGAAAAAAAAAACATTTTTAAATAGATAAATTAATAAAAAAAAAAATACAAAGTAAATAGTAAATAAATAGATAGAAATAGAATAAGTAATAAGTAAAAAAAGGTAAAGTGATACAAAACAACAGAGTTCCTTTTTTTTAGTCTATCTAAAAGAGGAGATAATATGAAAAATATAACCGATTCTTTCGCTTCCTCGGTTCGCTGGTCATTCGCCGGGAGTTTCGGGTTTAATACCGATATTTTAGCAACAAATCCAATAAATCTAAGTGTAGTGCTTGGTGTAGTGATCTTTTTTGGAAAGGGAGTGTGTGCGAGTTGTTTATTTCAAGAATAGGCTGGATCCACCCAGCTGTACTTTTTTTCATTATAATTAGACCGAAAAAAAAGTGCATAATTCCGCGAATTCCTTCTGAATCAATTTCAAATCATATTTAAGAACCATAGCATTTCGCGATTCATTGGTAAATCTACTTTGATTCTCTATCAACCAAACTAATAATGTGGGACCATTAACATGGTTAAAGCTAAACTGTTTGAAGTCCAGACGCAGTATGGTACTCTTTCTACTACTATGTTAATATAGAATAAAAAGGTTTGCAAAATGCATAATTGGAATTTTTTTTTTCGATATAAAACACTCATGTCGATAAAATGATTTGAGCCTTTTATTGGAAAATATTTGAAAAATGGGTATTCCCATCAACCCCTTTTTATGCTAAATCGGTGACCTGTGTATAATATAAAGTAAGAAGAATTCTTTGGATTTGAAGAAAAAAAGAAACAACTTTGCTGACAATTGTATATTTTTGTTTTGTTCGGTCAGAAGAGTCCTCCAAATATTCTGGTCTTGGATTAGTGATTAGTCGTGACATCTTGGAATATGAATAGAGAAGAGAGGGAGAGGATAGGCTCATTACATTAAAAAAAAGATATGGGAATTTCCCTCCCTACTTAAATAGTTGAAGTAATTGAGTG